CTATCCTCATTCATTGTAACATTACCCTTATCTCTGTAACATTACCCTTATCTCTTCTCTGATTGTCGCGTTCCCCTGGGCGAAAGAGAAATAGTTGTTTACCAAGACAAACCGTAGCGGGATGTATGAGAACTTAAATGAACACCATGGGGAGCTACACCTGCGCTTAGGAGAAGAATCCTGTGACCCTCCCATGATTGAATGACTGAGCTATGCCATGGGGGAAGTCTTTCTCTGAACATGCAGTAGAAGAACTCCCCCGCTTTCAAGCTTCATCTTTCATACCTGCATCCCTTGCCCCGGACAAGCCCTGCTCTTTTTAGTCGTTTCCAGAAGAAAGAATTGATTGACGAATCTCCGGGTTCACTCCCCCACTAACGGACTTTACTGGCCTGAAACTTTCAGTTCTCTTACTCGACTAGAGGGCTTTCCCTCACTACTTTCTTTTTTCGTAATTAGATCCTTTAAAGTGCTCGCAAGAGGTAGATGATCCCCTTCCAATAGTCGACGGTTCCAGTGACTATGAGTTCTCTAGATCGATCGGCCTCAAAGAGTTGCAAGAGTTTTGTCAATCTGAAAGAAAGACTCAAAATAAGGCCATGATTGGTCAATAATAGAATAAGGTTTAACCGCGAAACATACGTCCAACGTAGGGAAGCACTAGGTCTATCGTCCCAACCCTATCACTAATGATTTACTTATGTCAAGGGCTGGTAAGTCTAACGGGGTCCTCAAACGAAAACGTTGATCTCGACAAAAAAAGAGAAGTACAAGCAACTACATCAAAAACCAACATCTATACGGAATAGGGGGGATGAGATTGGGTGTCCGAGTACCGATGTACAACTAAGTAGATGTCTCACGGGCGAAGGAATAGAGTCAGGCTCCACCTTCGAAAAAGTCTTTACTTGAGGGCGGTTGCCGCTTTCCTTCCTGCAAACGGAGGTCGCCGTTCGCCCCACACTTCAGAAAGAGTACAACAAGAAGATGAATACAAGAGATAGAAAGGCCTGCTGACCCTATCCTTCTTCCATACTCACAGCGAGTCCATTGTGCTTACGAACGAGTGGAGCGTCTTCAATGCGAGTTGTGCGTGGAGTTTCGCCTAAACAGTTAAGTGAAATAGTGGCGTTTGTTGTTTTCGAGTCCCCCCTGCCTTCGGCTCCTAAAGGTACCTTAGTTCTCCATAGGCGTCTAAAGGCGGAGTGGAGTGAAGGCATTCTCTTGGGAGAAGCCCGCCAGCTTACTATAGTAAGAGAAGAGGGCGCTATTTCACAGTGGTAGGGGGGTTCATCCTTACTTAGCATCACGTGCGACTTTGGTCGAGAGCAGCGCCTCAGACTCACTGGTATGGCAAAGCCCTAGGCTAGGGATTGACTTAGGCGCAATAGCCTGTTTGAATAGAATTGTAAACCGCCCTATCGCTACACCTGATCTGTTTACTTACTCTTATGCCGCTAACGCGCCCCTTTGTCAAATAGTCAACTTCCGATCGACTTCTGCCGGGTTGGTTGCTTGCTTCCAAAGCCCTAAGCAAGAGGTCCCATACTGTCCTGTCCTGAACGAGAACGCGAACTCGAACAATTGGCTTGACTTTAGCTACATGGACAGTTTGACCGACCTAACGGCCAATAAACTACAGCTGGAATCCTGTTATCCTATTTATTCCCATGATGAAGGCTCAATTGTTTGAAAAAGTGGATGCTCATATAGGATCAAAGTGATACTACTACTTATAAGTCGAGTGGCCCTAACAACCTGCTTAACTGATCTTATTGAATAGATGGGCTTCAGCGAACCTACTTCTACTTCTTAGATGGAATTAATTCAATAAGATCAGGACTAGTCTTTCACTTCACAGATCAGATAGAGATCTACTTTTTATCCCATGGCCAGCTCAAGAAAGAGGCAGGCTAGAAGGCATACGATCTGAGACCCTTACCTAAAGCCAGTAGGGTGGAAAGAGGCTCTTAGAGTGCTGCTAGATGAGATAAAGCATATCAGTAAGCGATTGAGGGACGGCGAATGCCTACCCTCAGAATAGTATACCTTCTAGTGATTCGACCTGAAGTTACAGACTTATCTTATCTATAGAAAGAGGTTGGATTCCTTGTCCGACCATCCTATCCTCAAAGACAGCCTTCTGGCTCTTACCCTTCTGCCTTTCGAATCTCCCTTCCTACTTCTTCATGCTAGCTCTCCAACTGACTGTCTTACTCCAGCTTTCATTTCAGTTACTGATTCGCCTATCCTCTCCCTTCCGGTCGAGCTAGTTTTTATTCCTCTATCTAGGCCAACATTCATTCTAAGACTTTCACCAGCAAGGGCTGAAAGAGAAGAGCAGGGGGTGGTAGGCTTAGTAGGGCTCGAACCTACAATATCACCGTTATGAGCGGTACGTTTCAACCAATTAAACTATAAGCCCCTACGGATCTCTACATGCAATTCGCTCACTTCGGGAAGAGCGAACGGAAAGAGGAGGCCTTTGCTCTATCTGCTTCTTCCTCTCCCCAGGAATGAACAATTGGAAAAATCAAAAGATTATATATATCTTTTTTGTTTATAGATAGATATAGAATTCAATTATATATATTATTTTATTCTATAGAAAAATGAAGTGAAGCAAGCGGCCCTTTCGCGACTCAAACTGCCGGTACGCTTTCCGGCTCGCAACCGATCAAACGGGCGGAGGCTCTCTATTTGCTTGCAATGCCGGCTCTTCGCCTTTAGTTAGAAGTAGAAGTAGAGGGCGCCGTTTGCCCCACACTTCAGAAAAAGTCAAAAAGTATGGATGAAGTAAGAAAAAGTACATAAGGAATGAGAAAGAAAAACTTGGTTACGGGAACCGAAGGTTAGGCCAACTACTTTAGTATAGCTACACCTAAAAAAGTGTATTCCTACCCTTTCCCCTTTCTGTCAATGTTGCCAATTCCCAGAAGACTAATGTACCCTCGTGTATACAGTTGTCCAACTACTTTCTTCCTCCGACTTCTTTAGCCACTTCCGGCTTCCCCACTTCTGCATCTGTCGTATTCGGGAGAGCTTGCTCCGTGGCGGAGCATTTAGCAATGCTAGCAGCCTGGTGAGGGCTGGCTGTCTGGGGACATTTTAAGGTAGGGCCTGCTGGGCTTGCTTCTCATGAGATTGGGTAAGGGAATCGGAAATGGGCTCATAAACCGGGCGGGCTTTTGGGCACACGGAAAAGGGGAAGTGGATGGATGGGTAGTCCGGGAACAACAACGGGAGAGGGCTCGTAGCCCCCCCTCTCTCCCTCTTCCACACGCCTATTTGTTCCCCCAGCCCCGGAGAGATGCAGAACTCTTTTTTTTCTCTGTCTCGTACGAAGCAATGGGAGGCAAGCTATGACGGCAGGATGTGACCTTGCCTTTCGCCCTGCTACCGCCGTTCTAAGTTCTTCTGACTAAACGAAGTTAAGACTAAAGTTTCGGAACTGAAGTTTGCAACTTTTTTCAGCAAAGCTTAGTAAAAATCCGTCCTTCGGCTACCTTGGATCAAGGGTAGAGATAGGAAGTAAGTCAAAGGTAGATCAACAAAAGTCTTAGTATGGGAAGAGTCAGAGCGAGGGGAGAGCCTTTCTAAACGAAGGTTAGTCTAAGTAAGGAAATGGGCACTCTGCTCACATCGAAGTAACTGCTGTCTCCCTTATGGTCGACGTTCTCTCCTCCCATCCTCTCCTCTCCCTACCGGTCGCCGAATAGAACTCTTCTTTGCCGTTCTGGTTGGCTTAGGGCGGTCGAACTCTCCCCTCCTCTCCTTAACAGTCGAGTGATTTCTCATTCTCTCTCCCTCTTTCTATGGATAAGCGGGTTCTTCGATCATTCTAATGAAATAGGTTCGTTAAAGCCAATTGATCGAATTCTGTTTTAGATTCCTATTCCACTCCAACCGGTGCAGAACTCTTAACCTTTCTAGGACCCTCTCTACGGCAAGGTGCTGCTCTACTCTTTCCACTTGCTCCCTCGTGTATAGCGGTTGAGTTCTTCGCCTCACGGTTTGGCTACCCATCGTCATTCCCTCTCTGCTCATCTTTCCCCGTTCCTAGCTTAGCTCTCACTATTGAAGCTCGTACGCAATGAGCCTCTCACGTTTCACTGAGATTGCTGCTTAGTCCTTCTCAAAAGCCTAATTCGTTCGCCTATGAATAGTCAGCCGAGAAAAGTAGAATTCTTTCGCCTATAGGTAGCCGGAAAAAAGGAACTTGATGATGTTCTTCTCCCCTCGTGGTCTCTATCTTATAGATCATGACGCCTTGTAGTCTTATAGAGTTTCGGTACCCTATCCTTTACTATTAAGAAATTTGGAACAACCATTTATTCTATTTACAAGAGTGAAATTCAATGATGTCAGGCTAACTGAGCTACTAACCCGAAGGGAAAGCCATGTACGTAGCAAGTACTCCCGAACTCTTGCTTTTATTTCTTTTACAAGTGTAATAAATCTCAGGACAGCTTTTGGAAGTAGTAATTATTCCATGCCTTACGGAGAGAGAAGAGTCTGACGGCCCTATGACGCCTTAAGGCCCTTTCTACTTGGGAGATCTTCTTTCATCAGCTGTATCGGCTCAAGCTGTTGTTTAGGACTAGGCTTTTTAGGAAACTGGAATTCCTTTAGTTTAGTAAGATAGCTCATGAGTGAAGCTTTCAAACCAGTTCCTTATTTCATTAAGGGTCAAGGGAATAATGCAGTTCAGTCTTCTCTTCTTTTTATTCTTTTTTTTTTTTTTACAGGGGTGTAAAGATCAGGGCAAGAAGCTAGACCCCGCAAGGTAGTTTTTACTTGCTTACTTGAACTAGTAAGGGGAACATTTACTAACTAACCTTTATTTAATACCATAGTATGTATAACTTTCTTCCTTCTTTGGCGCATAAGCACTAGATCGAGGGCTTTCGAAACGAAGTACTTGGCTTGCTTTCCTTCCCCCACTTAATCGGAATCTCCTTCACTCACAACAGAAGGCTTTGGCTCGACTCAAAGAACTGGGTCACTGATAGAACTCCCTTTTGAGGTAATAAGAGTGATTATTTTAACTAAGATCGGATACCCGCTTGAAGAAGACAAGAAGGAAGAGACCTCGAACAAAGACAACTAGCCCCTCCCAGAAAAGAAGGGAGGATCTTGGGATCTTTCATTCCTAGGGCCTAAAGACCGGCTTCGCACCTTCTGTCTTCGTCTTTCTTGCAATGTAAGTAAGTTAGTTCAATAGAAGCCGGATTTCTAGGTGAAAGCTCAGTTTAGCCAAGCCTTGAAAGTTGAAACTATCCATGAGCTGGACGAATTCCTTTTGTGAAAGGCTCAAAAGTATAGCGAGTTAGGCGATAATTGTCTCAAGATTGACAGATTTACTTAGGGGGATATGGAAGATGAAGGGAACCCACTTTCCCTCCCCCAACCCCATTTCCGTTCGGGTGAGAAGATAAGAGAATATTCGCCGACATATCCGATTTAGATAAACTGCGCCGGGATCAAGCCCTCTGTAGAAAAATTGATTGGTCACCCAGAAAGAAAAGTATTCAGAGATAGTGGAATTGAGGGATCTCTACTTTACGTACCTCTGTAGTCTTAAGATAAAGTAATACACTCAGTCTCACAGTTGGTGGATTTAGTGGAGGATCTAGGGCCTTAGCCCGAAGCCCATAGAGAGAGGCAAAAGCCTATAGCACTGCAGGAAGACCAAGGTAAGGTCTCGATCGATTATTTTAAGTGTGGTCAGTCACCTATTTGATTCTACGGCCAATGCAGCTAAATGAAAATAGCAATGAAACTGGGGAAGCTTAAATTACTAATATAGAAATTGAAATCAGATAAAGATGCCTAGTCTGCGTTGTTAGAATCCATTGGAGAAAGACTTGCTCACTTCTTCATCTGTGAGATGATAATATTTTCAAAATTTTACAATAATTGGATTAGACTAGATTGGTTCACTAATATAATGATATAATTGAAGTTCAAGTTATGGACTCATTTTATATATATGTTTATTTTATGTCTTATCAAGAAGCCCAAAAACTCTTTGATCTTTATACTATAGAAGAGAAGAGGAATTTCCTGGAGCTCTTTCTTTCCATTTCTTTTTCGAGCTTGGCGGAAAAACCTCCCTATCAATACTTCCTTGCTATCCATTGACACGAGTTGGAGGGAATCAAATTAGTAATCTAACCCCTTAGACCCTTTTGCATACTTCGATCTACAAGGCTTTCATCGATGCTTTTGTCAAGGCGGCTCCTCATATGAAATCATGAAAAGGATCTGAATCTATATAAATAGCCCAGAAAATGACAGCCATCAAAAGGCCTAAGCCCATATTATAGCCTCGGTCTGTCCAAATGATGTTCAGCGGTCTCTTCTCTACCCAAGTAGCTGTGGCCCATAATCCAAGGGACCTGAAAGCAGTTAATCATGGCTCATAGATGTGAATTGAGAAAGCAAGCCAAGTCCATGCAAGAAGGCCCGCTGGATCTATCCAAATGAAAAGCCAGTCAAAGGTGGCTCTTCACATGAAATCATGCAAAGGATATGCGCAAGCAGTCAATCATGCTATGCATACCTTCCAACCAATCGGCCAATCACGCTATCCTTACCTTTCAACCAAGCCTTTCGATTCCGCTTCTGCAGCAGTATATAATCTCGGTCCCTTACCTTGATGCCTACAGCTCAACTTCTTTTCCAGTGATGTCAAGAATCTGCAAAATACTGCTTTTTCTTTTTCTTGGTCTCTTCTTTCTAAATGGCATCACGGCTACACGACAGAAAGCGATGCTGCCCACTCCGCCGAAAAAGGGGGCCGCTTTCTTCCCCCCAAAAATGCCAGTTCCACCATCAGGGCCCAGCAAGCAGCATAATTCTGTTCCGGAGCGGTCCTTCATTCCAGCAACAGTAGTCTATGGTTCAAAGCGCCTTGTTCCATCCGGCGCGAATCCCCTCCATCACTAAGGCGCGCTCCGGCTTTCGAGCCTCCGCTTGCTCCCCTTATATGTGGACTGATTTCAAAAACTTTTCTTTTATAAAGTAATAAAGACTAGTCCCGATTGATGGATGAATGCCAATCTCGCTTTCTAATGTTATTGTCATGTTGATGCTATATTAAAGAATAGAATCTAAAAAAGTTTCTTAAAGTCCCATTCTTTAGAATTGTCTTTCTCGTACTGTGTAAACGAACTTCAAGTCTGAATTGTGTACTCAAGAGGAAGCGTCACAGCCTAGGTTTGGGCCACCATCTCTCTCAATCTGTATTCATGAATGTTCGGTATAGGAAGCACCTATGTTAGTCTTTGGCTTTCCAGACAGAACAGACGCGTTAAGCAAGTAAGTCAGTCAGTTCAATGTCATATTAGGGGTTTGAAGCTCGGTAGCTAAGGAAGTGGGTCAAAGTAGGCTACTAAATCGACTATTTCAAGAGACTTTTTTTCCATTCGTAGCATCTTAGAATAGTGCTGACTTTCCATTGAAAAAGACAATGCGAAAGAAGGAATAGAACTCCGAAGCTTTGATAACAAAAGAATATATGATAAAGGAAAACTTCTTGTGAGCCGAATGAGTCTCATAGATATCTCTTTAGCATCCTAGCCCAAAGACTCCCATCATGGGTGAAAGCGCAATCACAACTGTCCAATCTCGTGCTTAAAGGGTTTCGGGTTACTTGCTTTATTTTATGTCTTTCCTTCTTCCCTTCCTCGCTCAGGAAAGCTGTCCAATCGGTCTAACCAATCCTCTAGTTGAAGAGTAATAGGACGGTAAAGAGGAGCGGCCTCCGTGTTGGCAGAGGCCATTCAAGATATTCTGAGGCAGAGCAGTAGCACTGGAACTTTGGCGGCTAGCATTTCGACCTTTGGCAAGGCCAGAAGTCATCATTTCAACGGCAAACTCTATTCCCTTTTCCTATATCTCCGCTCTCGCTTCCATACTATTTTTCCTATCTGGGATATCTCATTTGATCTCAGCAAGCCGCTTCACGCTCAAAGGGGCGTGAGAACTAGAGCTTCAAAAGAAGGCGTAGCGAGGGTTGGTAGTGTGGCCAGAGGCCCACTTCATCTGCACCTTCCCTTCTAACATAAAGATCTTTTCTTAATTCTTCTAATCCTGCCTGCTATACCGAGAGAAAGAAAATGGCTACCTTCTCATTTTTTTTTATCTGTCTTAGCTGGAGATAAAGTCGCTACATCCAGCTCATAGAGGACGCAATGACTCAGATTAGCTACTTATGCCTTTCTTTTCTACATTAAGATACGAAGGCTTCTTATTCCACAACAACGAAAGCACTTTTTCACTCTTTCATATACTAGGGGATTTCACTTGGAAAATAAAATGTTCCATACTAATGAATTCGGGTCCATAACCAAGGGTTCCAATGTACGAGATCTTGTAGCAGAGGCCCTATCGATTAGTATTACACAGAAGAAATCAATTAGAGACACTAATACAATTAGATCCGCTCTTCATAGACAAACTTTGGATTTGCGATCCCCTGTAACTTACGTAACTCTTATTCTTATTCAACACCATCAACTTCATTTTTCACCTTGAATTGGTCAAAGGCAAATGATGAATATAAGGAAAGGAGATCAGAAAGGTAGGCGGACGACTTATAGTATAGGTCGGATGTTTTCGTGTAAAAGCAAACTCTCCAAATTGATGACCTCCTTCAGTAATCTTACACTCTTCCTCATTAAAGTGAGGAAATTTCTTGCTACTGAGTTTGCTATTAAGGAAGAACCAAGCCAACTAGTAGCACCTCCCCTATCGCTGACCTCTTTGCGACTTGCTTGATTGCGCTACGAACCAAAGCAACCTTGTGCTCTCCGTTTTGGAATAAAAGTTCAATCCGATTAGAGCAGACGTGGTATAATAGGGCTTTTGGTTTGGGGCTACGCACCTTGGTTCTAGCAGCACCATCTCCATACCTTCCTTCCGTATCCGAGGTGGGCTCTTTCATCGGCCTCTCTTGGAGTTGCCCGAGTGAAATGGAACGCTCTTCATTCGCAGGCAGTTACGGGGACTTTGCTTTTAGCTTTTAGCCTTCCTAGCTAGCCGACAAAGGTCGAACTTTCTTACTTCTTTATTGAAAGCGAAAGAGAAAACTGACTTACTGAACTTTTTTATTGAAAGGGTATAACTAACTGGCTGGCACCTTACGAAGTAGTATACTTATTTTGTTTAGTAGTAGGAGGCTTCACATACTCTTACTACTCGAGAGATAGGGTAGCACCCCCCATCCCGAAGTGACGAAGATGAAAAGTGCTTTTGCTAACTCTTTCTCGTCTTCAAAAAAGTATCAAAATGCAGTTATATAAGCTATCACTTTTTCAATTCAAGATCAGCTCATCGAAGGGAAAAGTGAGAGTATCAAAATGCAGTTATATGAGCATCGACTTGATAATTTGCCTAGTGAGAAAGCCAGGAAAAGACATACAAACTCACTCTCCCAGAGGAAGGCAAGATTGATTAGGAGGTGGGGCAACTAGCTAGCCTTAAACCCCCAGCAAGCCATAGGGTTAGGCGGAAGACTTTCTCCTCTCGCTGCAAGAAAAGCCCTTTTATCGATCTTGATTATATGCCGTAGTACCTACCCCTCACCTGGCCTGCGAGGGGCTTCAAAGGCTCACAATGCCCCTTTTTAATAAGTTAGTTAGGACTTGCCTGCATCTCCCCATTCAATAGGCTAAGCAGCTAGCACCTTGCCGGTCTTGGTTTTGTCTCAGCAGAGTGCGTGGATGGGACGCCGGGGACGGTGCCCCTTCCTCTGTAGGTACTACGGCCTAGCCCAAACTTTGAGACTGATTTGGGCTAAGCAAGTTTATACGCCTTCGCAGCCCCTACTTCAATTAAGGCAAGCTTTCCTTTATTAGTAAAGGGGTCTAGTGCATGGAGATTGACCCAGCTCTTAGCCTGAGCTTGCTGGCTAGCTCTATTGGGTTGGTGTTGGGTTAGCCCTTCGCCCGTAGTTTCCTTCCTCTCCTTCTCTTTCTGGGCTCGCTTCTCTCATCTCTAGTTTTTCGTCTACTTCTTTCATCTCCGCAATCATATACATATTCTTTCTAATAAGAGAAAGCATAGATCTTTAATAAGTTGGCTACGATTAGTCACTTCGGAAGCCGTTAACCAAAGCACCGGCTTTTGACTGTCCTTCTAAGGGAAGGAGTAGGAGGCTCAACTATGGTCTAAGCTACTAGAGTGAACGGCACATTTCGGCTTAAGTAGTTGTTTCATTCCTTGGTACCACAATCTAAGTTGCTTCCTAAGGCCGCTATCTAGCCTTCAAAGATGACTTTTGAAGTTTGCCAGCTTGAGTGTTATGCTTAAGGAGCTTAGCTTGCCTAAGAGCTTATTAGAAGGAGTCAAAACTAGCTCGACAGCTAGGTGCTTTCTGGAACTCGGCTAGGTGCTTGCCGGCGAGGGGAACTGCGAAAGGTGTTATGCTTTCCTGGTTCTATTGGGTTAGTGTTAAGTAGGTGATTTAGCCCTCTATCGAGAGGGAAGAGGGAAGCAGGGCGACAGCTAGTTGCTTTCTGGTGAGTTGCTCTCGCTCCTCTCCTTTCAGTTTCTTCGGTTCGTGTTCAGTGTGCCCTTCGCCCTCAGCTAGTTGCCTTCTTAGCCTCTAGCCCTTCAAGTTGCCTATCTCATGAATATAGGGAATGCGACTTTCAGATATCTTTCCCTTCAGGGAGAAGAGCGGAATACAAACAAGCTATCCCGTAGGGAGAGGAATTGCGCGTGTGGACGACTTCTAGCCCGGATTCTGACTGAGAGGTGTGAGAGAAAGACAAGCAAGCCCTATCCCGTCCCCTCTAAATCAGAGAGTGACTAACCCTCTTAGCCCTCAGCGAGGGCCTTTGCTTGACCCTCAACCGTTGGTAGAGCTTCTTCTCGTTCCTCACCCTCAGCTAGGAGTTGCCTGCCTCACCGATCAAATCGACGGGAAAACGATCTTCAAGTCACGCTTTCCCCTGTTTTTAGTCTATCCAGGTGCTTGCTGGCGAGTGTTCCC